TATCACTAACATTTCTGCAGTACATGTAGTAGTACTTGAACTATAATATATAATATTAGAAAGGTTTTCTCTATTATTAACGTCGGAATAGAAACTGAGGATCAGATCAGGTAAAAATATTATAGATAGTATTCACGAAAAAAAAAAAGAGAACAACGAATAAATAAAAAGCAATATTCGCGAACCACATATTGTTGTATTAGAGCGAAGGGTCTTTTCGTGACCTAATTCCAAGGATGGGTGTTTGTAATCTCGATAAGGAAATACAAAATGTAAAAAGTAATTTTGAGTGAGCATATGATTCTTTTTTTTCTTTTCATTCGAGAGATTATGTGACTGAACCGACTACTCAATTTAAAGTAAAAAATAAGGGGCATTCTCATTATAAGCTAAGATCACTCCTCGTTCTAAAATAAGTAAAAAAAAAAAATGAATTCATCAATACAATTCAAGCAAAAAGGATTCAAATATAAAGAAATGCTTTTTTTTTTTATCCCATCCATCCCATATTGATAAAAAGAAAGTTTCGTTTTTTAATGAAGTTATAAAACAACTATTATTACTTTCTTTATAATTATATTAAATATATTTAATATACATTAAGAATATTCTATAGATATACTAATATCTATTTAGATATTGGTTATTAGTTTACTCAATTCAAGAGTTGCTCCATGAATCTGTTGATTCGAAATTTCAAGATGGGTAGATGTGACAAATGATGAATTGATTTATTAACTATGTTACTCTACTTTTGTTAGGAACGACGTGTATAATTATAATAATTGATGAATCAAAAACTTTCAATTGGTATTTTTGTTTCTCCTCTTATCTTTTCAAAATTTAAATTTAGGGAAGTGTTTTCTAAACATATGTATAAAAATAACATATTTCATTTAGTCTCTTCATGTCTACTATAACTAGTTATTTCGGTTTTCTACTATCAGCTTTGACTATAACTTCGGCTCTATTTATCGGTCTGAACAAGATACGACTTATTTGAAATTAATTGAATAAACAATTCATAACAAAATCCTTCTGTGGTCGTTCATATATTCTATAGTTCTTTAACCACGGAAATTTTAAATTCTTGGTCATTGAGATTTATGGGTAATTCCCATTAATATTTAAGGATAAACATTACCTCTCCTTTTCACCTTTCAAAGAAATTGAAATGATTGAAGTTTTTCTATTTGGAATTGTCTTAGGTCTAATTCCTATTACTTTGGCTGGATTATTCGTAACTGCATATTTACAATACAGACGTGGTGATCAATTGGATCTTTGATTAATTAACATCTCTTTTTTTTTGATTGATCTCCTACTTAAGGAGGCCAATTTCAAATTTATGTTCAATTTTTTCAGTTTTATTTTTAACCTCCCAAATAACAAGAATCTAATCACGCTCTGTAGGATTTGAACCTACGACATCGGGTTTTGGAGACCCACGTTCTACCGAACTGAACTAAGAGCGCTTTATTATCACAATAAATAGGTTGTTACCCAACCCGTTGGATATAATACTATCATAAATAAGAAAATTAAAGGTTGATTATGTATATCCAATTTTAATTAATATCAATTGACCTCGCGTTTCTGCTCATAAGATAAGCAATAGGTAGGGATGACAGGATTTGAACCCGTGACATTTTGTACCCAAAACAAACGCGCTACCGAGCTGCGCTACATCCCTTTTCAATTGGTCTACAGTGTCATTGTAGAGAATCCCTGTCTTCTTTTCCACAGCTTTATTTCTTTCATTGATATACCAACTTGTCATTTTTTCTTTATTTTTTTTTAGTCTAATTTCATTATATATAACATATAATAATAGAATTATATAAGTACTGAATAAATAGGAAACCCGCGTAAAAAAAAGGAATATTTTTCCGGAATTCTCAGACAGAAAGGGGCTTTTTTTCTTTTAAGAAAAGGAATATTTACTTAATTGTTGTACATTTCAATTTGTATTAGGGATTCGACGTAGACATACAAGTGTCATTCATTAACTACATAGACACATCCGTTCATATACGTATTACTATTATGTATTACAAATTAGAATAAAATTACAAAAATAAAGAAGGAGGGTTTTAAATGCGAGATCTAAAAACATATCTTTCCGTGGCACCGGTAGTAAGTACTCTATGGTTTGGTTCTTTAGCAGGTTTATTGATAGAGATAAATCGTTTATTTCCAGATGCGTTAATATTCCCTTTTTTTTAATTATAGTACGTGAGATGGGAAGGGGGTGAAGAAAATTAGAGCTACAATAAAATATCTCTGACTAATCCCTCCCCTCTTTAAAAAAAAAAATTAGATAAAGAATAAAAGCGGATTCGATTCACCTCAGTGAAACATGGAATAGTTGCGGCAACAATATTATACAAAATCATTAAATGAAAAATTAAATATTGTACAGTGATTCTAAATTATAAATATAGAGTTAGAAATGATTATATTACTTATTATTACTATATTGATAGATTGCAACGAAATCCTTCATAAGTCGATTTCAATTTAATTGAGCAACTTCTAGTTTTTTTATTTCCTTTCTTCTTCGCGTCGGATCGAAAAATAGAAGAGTTGAGTCAATCAAAAATACAAAGGAGGTTCATGGCTAGGGGTAAAGAAGCTCGAGTAACAATTTTTTTGGAATGTACTAGTTGTGTTCGAAACCGCGTTAATAAGGAATCAACGGGCATTTCTCGATATATTACTCAAAAAAATCGACATAATACGCCTAGTCGATTGGAATTGAGAAAATTCTGTCCCTCTTGTTACAAACATACGATTCACGGGGAGATAAAGAAATAGATCGAACCAATCGCTCGCGCGTTCACCTTATCTTCCAAGGAAGACGAAAAACGACATATTATATACAAGAAATAACAAAAATTATATTATATATAACGGATCCTATATTTATTTAAATATAAAATAAACAAAACAAAGCACTCCTTTTTTTTTAATTCAAAATCAATCATTTCTGATCCGATCAAAAAATAATTAGAATTTTCAGGACAAGGAATAAAAAAACCATGGATAAATCCAAGCGGCTCTTTCTTAAATCCAAGCGATCTTTTCGTAGGCGTTTGCCCCCGATACAATCGGGGGATCGAATTGATTATAGAAACATGAGTTTAATTAGTCGATTTATTAGTGAACAAGGAAAGATATTATCTAGGCGGGTGAATAGATTGACCTTAAAACAACAACGATTAATTACTATTGCTATAAAACAAGCTCGTATTTTATCTTTGTTACCTTTTCTTAATAATGAAAAACAATTTGAAAGAAGCGAGTCGATTCCTATAACTACTGGTCTTAGAATTAAAAATAAATAGGCTGGCTTGCTCTTCAATTGAATCAAAATAAAACTTCAATCCGACTTCAAATGCGAATTGACGTTTTGTTCAAAAAATTTAAAAATTAAGATTTTAGTCTTGTGTCGTAAGAAAAAAATAATTTGGGAAGAAGAATAAATCTTTTTTTATTCAATGTGTTTGTTCATTGTGACGGCTTTATCATATTATATCCTCTTTTATCCTACTAATTTCTACTCTACCTTCCCCAATTCACGCGCCAAGTAACTCCATTAAACCATTACAATGGATTCCTTCCAATCTTTTTATTTTAAGATCTCATTGGAAATCATATAAATACAATTCCTATTTAATATAGCTATTTGTGCAAGTATTTTACGGTTAAGGAGCAACTGCTCCGTGTACAGATTGTGTATTAATCTACTATAACTATAGTATAGTTTATTGGCTCGGATTACTGCATTTATCCGCGTGATCCACAAACGACGAAAATCTCTCTTTTGCCTACCTCTATCTTGATGAGCCGAAACCAAAGCTCTTATTTTCTGTTGAGTAATGGTTCGAGAAAGTCTTGAACGAGCCCCTCGAAAACTTGATGCAAATAAACGAATTTTGGTTCTACGTCTTCGAGCTATATATCCTCGTTTAATTCTAGTCATTGAATAAATAAATGAAACTTTGATGAATAACTAATTGATTTCTTTTCTTTCAGTTATTTCCTTTCCTAGTCTATTAATAACAAAACGGATTCTTCCAATGTATAAAATAAAAACTCCAATGGCTTTTGCTACTATAACCTTCCCGACCACGATTTTTTATTTTTTTTTATAGGCTTCTCACTTCGAAATAAGAATAATAAATTGTATTGATACTGGGTATCAAAAAATAAAAATAGAGAAATAAAGTAGTAAATAGAAATAGGTATAGTGGTTTACATCGTTTCTATGGTTGCTTCTTAAACGGTGAGGTCCTCTTTATACACCGGAGCCTCCTGCCTCATTTCATTTAAGCAATGGTATTGTTAACTTGTACAGTTCACACTCTTTGGCTCTACCCATCATTATCAATTAATAGGTCTTTCACAACGAGACCCACCTATAACAGTAACGGTATTTTATTTAATTATGAAGATTTGCTGAGTAGCTGACCTTGTTAGTCCGTTCTTGCAGGAGTCAAGAGTTAAGGGAAAAGAAGGGCATAATCTTTCTCCTTTTTAAATAGAATTTCCCTGCTTAATGAATACCGCTTGATACCAATAGGGAATTCTTTCTCATCTTAAATTAAAAACAAAAACGTAATTGATTTAATTTGTACTAATTTCAACCATAAATTAATTTGATAACACAATAGAAGGATATGATATCTCTTTTTTAGATTTTTAGATATTTTTAGTGAATGGTCTTCTTCCATTCTATCTTATTTATTGTTACTGATCACTTATACTCGATCAATTCTTTTTTTTGCCTAGTCCATGGTCTGACCGAGTCGCACATACACCCTAGTACATGTTCCTCGTCGCTGAGGACATCCTCCAAGAGCGGGGGATTTTGTGACATTTTTGATTGGCTGTCGTGTGTTTCTAATAAGTTGTTTAATAGTTGGCATGTTGAATCATATACATAATGGGATGGTTTAGATCGATCCTAACCGGATAATTCTGAATCATTTTTTTTTTTAATGTATTCTATAGAATATTTTAGAATATCCTATTAAACCTGTTAAGAAGATACAATATCAAATTGTATACTTGCGTGAAATCCCTCTTATTTTTTATTCAACTGCTACAAGATCAACAAGTCCGTGAGCTTGGGCTTCTGTTGCTGACATAAAAACATCTCTTTCCATGTCTTCGGAAACAACCCATAAGGGTTTGCCCGTTCTTTGTACATAAACCTTTGTGAGGGTTTCGCGCAGCTTCAGTAGTTCTTCCGTTTCCAGGACAAATTCTCCCGTCCCTGCCTCATAAAAAGAAGTAGAAGGTTGATGGATCATTACCCTGATGAAATACCATAATAAATTATTATTATATCTCGCACGATCAAAGGCGAAAATATAATAAAAATAAAAAAGTATAGAATTGAACAACCGTACAGGCATCTTTTGCACAGTGCATACGGCTCCTTGAGGACTTTAAATTTAAATAAATAGACCTTTTTTTTTACGAAATCTAAAATAAATTCGAGGGTCTAGCATATTCACATAGGTACATGATCCAATAACCACCCTTCCTTTTGTGATAGTTAAAAAAAATACTACGATGGTTCCGTTGCTTTATATATTAATTTCAATTTCGTGTGTTATTTAGCAATCCCAAAGTTTCTTTTTTTTTCGTATTTTTCCAGAATAATATATATATTGTTAAGAATTTTTTGGTGTGAAAACTAAAAAGTTTGTGACGCTGAAATGGGTCTCCTGATCTATCAGATAAAATAGGAAATACCCTTTATCTCATACTACTCTTTCGATACATAATTTAACAATTTTGGAAAAAGAAAAATTTTCCTATCGAATTCTAAGTGCCATGCTATTATTACTTAATATTCATATTTCATATATCGCGAAGGCATAGTCTTGTCTTCTTTTTTCTCTCAAATCAAATAAAAAACTCATTGGCGCCAAGCGTGAGGGAATGCTAGACGTTTGGTAATTTCTCCTCCGACCAGAATAAAAGATCCCATTGAAGCGGCTAATCCCATGCATATTGTTTGTACGTCTGGTTGTACAAATTGCATAGTATCATAAATACCTAATCCAGGTATTACCCATCCGCCGGGAGAGTTTATAAACAAATACAGATCTGGAGTATTATCCTCTATACTGAGATATATCATAAGACCAATAAGTTGATTCGAGATCTCGTCATCAACCTCTTGGCCTAAAAAAAGTAATCTTTCGCGATAAAGTCGGTTGAGTGGGATAAAATCGTCTCCCTTGCGGAACCGTACATGCATTTTTTAACGCATACGGTTCAATCCAAATCGCGAAAAAAAAAATAATCAATGTGGAGATTTGAGTTTTTTTCTTTATTATAAATAATAAAGAAAAAAAATTCACTAAACTTAACTTATTGGACTAACTTTTCATTGATGTATTCTTTCATCGGAATTCAATCTAAATCACGATGTAATTGTCTTGTTCCTCAATGGTCTTCTTGAATTCTTTTAGGTTTATGCTCTACTCCGAGTAAATATCTGATCGGTTTTGATTTGCATATATAGGACAAATGTCCGAATACTACGTCTTTTGGCTATGTCTCCCGCCAAATATTAAATATTCAATGCATTCATCATATTACTCAATATATTACCAGTTTGCGATCACTTCTATTTATTTATATTTCTTTTTTTATTATAAATTGAATAGACTATTAGATAATATTAAATTAAATAGAATATGATATTGTAAGTAGAAATCATAGCTCCAATTGGTTTTTTCTAAACGGAGCCTGGATACTTCATTTTATTGTTCGAACCAAGGCAACCCTAAATTATTATAATTTGTAATATTAATCTGTATATCCCCTAAAAAATAGATTTCATTTTTTCTTCATTGCATTTCACGCTCCAAATTTTTGATGATTCACTCAATCAGGGAAAGGGAGGATATCTCAATTGGGTAAGAGAACGGGGAAATACCGTATAACCAAATATATCCGACAAGTCGCACTATATGTCAACCCACGATGCATCTTCGTCTCCAGGATTTCGAAAAGGTACTTGTGGAACACCAATAGGCATTAAATGAAAGAAAAATTAAGTACTATATCTCACTTTGATGTGAAAGCGTAAAAGTAAAAGTATGGTTATTGTCTTAATAATTTTTTATCTTTTATCAGACTTTTTTATTCCTAGATTAAAAAAAGAAGTTCAGAAAAACAAGGAAGACAGAATGAATAAAGTAAATTTGTTATAAATATATATTTTGGCGGATGAACAAATCTAGATGCAGTTACTCATATAAAATGCTATCAACGCCCGACCATTGCGTATTGGTACTTATCGGGTGTAGAATAAATCTGCTTCTTTATTGTTTCTACGAACAAAATTGTTCCATTCCCCGAGATAATCCACTAAAAACGTAAGTTACATAGTATAGTTTTTTTTACATTGCAATAAAGTTACATAGCGTCTATTTCTTAATTGAAAAAAAGGGGGTATTTCCATGGGTTTGCCTT